TAGTCATGATTCAATGGGTTAGGTCCACTTACTTTTTTTGTTGATTTCTAATTATTACAATGGATTTGATTGGACTCATGGAAAATAAGAATATTTGGCGATTAAAAAAAAAAAGACAACTTATGATTATTCATTCTAATAAAAAAATCTTCCACTTTTTTTTAATAACTATAATTATATATACTATAACTCATTATAATGAGAAATTATTATAATAAAATTATACAGTTGGTTATATATTTTTTTTTTAGTACAAATAAAAACACTATCTCTATTCTACATTCAAATATGAATACTAGCACTGTAGTTTTAAGAAAAAAGCCAAAGCCCCCTATCGGATTTGAACCGATGACTTACGCCTTACCATGGCGTTACTCTACCACTGAGTTAAAGGGGCCTTTTTGATTCAATTTCTGAATGAGAAACTATACGGACTATGTACATATATTATATAAAATATATATATGTATTATATACATAAGTATATGCAGCCGGCCTCATATATATGTTCAATATATATAGAAGTATATGCATCAGACTCATAGTGACTATTGGCTCATTTAAGAACGAGAAATTGGATTTACTTGAAAGTAAAGTATAGGGTAAGTTAAAATAAAATGGTTTAGTGATATTGGATTTGCTAAATATCAATGCAATGAATTGTTTCAAGACCGACCCTAATTGAATTGGTTGATCCCATCAAAACGAAATTCATTTGATTGGTAGATGTACCTACCAATTCGACATAGATATAAGATATTTCATCAAATCATGTGGTAACGAGATTCGACTCGTCCCCTAAACCAAATTCTGAGAGAAAAAAAACAAGTTTAGAAAATTTATTGATCCCTCTTCCCGGATTTCCAGATTTATCGTTTGTTCATTTTCTGACTTAGTTTTTGAGATAGAAATACGCCTATGTTATCTTTACAATGAGTAAATCAATGAGTGAAAGTGGAATAAATGGAGTTTCACTCCCCTTTCTTTTCTGGCGGACCAATCACTCCCCTGAAAGTATCCTATACTTCGTATTACTTTTATTTCTATGAAATTATTTAATTCAATCTAATTTCATAGATTTTGATATGGAAGGGCAATTAGAATAAATAATTCATGAATATAAATGACGAATCAAAAAATTCTATGGACTCGTGAAAAACGGAAAGATCCGAAGGATCTAGCCATACCATTACATTATATTGACAATTTGAAAAAACTGTTCATACTATGCTCATAATATAATGGCGGTCGGGCAAGTATGCCCCCATCGTCTAGTGGTTTAGGACATCTCTCTTTCAAGGAGGCGGCGGGGATTCAACTTCCCCTGGGGGTAGGGTACTACGAAAGGAAGTGGATCATGGATTATCAATAAGCCCAGAATTGATTCTTCCTGGGTCGATGCCCGAGCGGCTAATGGGGACGGACTGTAAATTCGTTGGCAATATGTCTACGCTGGTTCAAATCCAGCTCGGCCCAATAATTCGCCCATCCACTATGAAATAAATGATATAATTCATTTGTTCTCCAGAAATGCCCGCCGGATACAGCAGAATAAAAAAGTCAAATTTTCTGATATATCCCTAACACTATTTATTTGTTCGATTTATTTGCTCTATTGATATTTTTTTTTGTTCCCACAAATTCTGATCTTGCTAATAATCTAGATTTAGATCAGGATATGTAAGTAAAGCATAAGTATAAAATCTGAGGAAAAGGGTAAAGAAAAAAAAGAGTCTTTTTTTTCATTGAAAGATTGATTATCAATCGATTTGGCAATAACCAAAGGATTACTAGTAATCTGTGCCGCTCTCACTAAAGTGCATATTCATGTGGATATCAATAAATCACTTGTGCCTCCGTTACAACACGGCGATTAGAATCTAAAATAAAAATAGAAATGATTTGAATGAAATCAAAGAATATGAATGGCGTACACTTTATTTCCCTGGGATTGTAGTTCAATTGGTCAGAGCACCGCCCTGTCAAGGCGGAAGCTGCGGGTTCGAGCCCCGTCAGTCCCGACGGATCCAAATCCAATGAAAAAATATATCAATTCATCTCTCTCCAGTTTCTGTTAAAAAAAAGGAGTTTAGAACTTAACTCCTTCCTTAGTTTCGCTTCTATTGTTTGTTTGGGTTTGTTTGTAACCAATGGAAGTGGAAAGGCGGTCAGATGATACTTCATCAGATAATTGTACAAGGAAGGCGGTAGGTTATAGAAAAGAAAGAATGGAAAAGAATGATAAATAAAGTCAAGTAATTCTTGATTGGATCAGGACTCCCATTTTTGATTCGGTATGGATAAAAGATCTTCCTATGTTATACTATTCAATTCTTGACGATGAGTTGATTTGACAGCTCAGATATTGTTATTCATGATATTGATCCGCTTCGATATCATCGAGATGGAATTCATCTCATTGAATTTACAGGCGGAAAGATTTATCAGCTCTATGGGATTAAATCCCGAGTTATTGTTATTGCGAAGTAAAAAAAAACGATGAGATTATGGAAGTAAATATTCTCGCATTTATTGCTACTGCACTGTTCATTCTAGTTCCTACCGCTTTTTTACTTATAATATACGTAAAAACAGTCAGTCAAAGTAATTAATTTGAATGAAACTTGACTTATTAGTTCTTATCAATGATTGACGAAATAAAAAGGATTCCCATTTTTTGGGGGTCTAAAATGAAATGGGCGAACTAGAATCAGTGGTATTCTATGAGATCCGATAGTATGGTAGAAAGAAAGATTCATATCTTTCTACCATACTATCCATTGTTGTTATTGTAATGTATAAAGTTGTACTGTATAAAGATACAGGCTTCATATAATATAGATCAATCTACAATCAACTCTTATTCTTACGGTTCTAATTCCTGGATTTAGAATTATTTTCAATATGAATCCCATCGAAAAAATAAAATCAATGAAGTAAAAATGGTATGGGTATATATTAATAAAAGAAAATCAAGTAATCTTTTTTTTTTAGCATTTCGGATAAGTAATTGATTGAGCAGTTTTCAGATTATCCAAGGAGTTTCATGGGAACTTATTCGGATTTCGAAAAGGAGGAGTAAACCCCGCCGGTGTTAAGTAAGTGCGCAATATGTGACTCGTACAAGGCAAGATCTTATTATGCGTAGTATCTCATTGAACAACCACTATGTCTATGCTGTTTCTCGTAGAAAGTGTGTATCCACTTAATAACAGAACTACATTGAAATATTTGTTTGATTGAAAGGGTATTCTTCATATAGATTATTTATAGAATACATTACTCCATTATTAGAATTTCGAAATGAAGATATTTTTATTTCAATTTCTAAATAGTTAATGTTAATAAAGGCTTTGCAAAACAATCTCTAAAAAAACAATTGATACAGTTTGATTCCTCAATTCAATTAGTAGTACCCCTAGAGTCCACTTCTTCCCCATACTACGAGTGAAAGGGAAAATGTAAAGACTACCATTAAAGCAGCCCAAGCGAGACTTACTATATCCATGTGAATTATGTCCCCTATCTCTCTCAATATGAAGGAATTTTTCCATTATTGTTCACTAATAATAGTGAAATCATTAGTGCAGAGTCAAAAAGAGATTCTGACCCAACACCATTTATGAAGAAACATTCTAATAAATCCTCTTATAACAAGTTCTTATATGATTTTTCTAGTGGAATCGAGAAAGATTAAGCGCAAGCAAAATACACAGTGACACCCTTGGAAGGATCAAGGGAATGCTCCTAACATGTAGGAATAAGAAGACCGATTCGATTCCTTCTTTTGTTGCCCGCCATTAAGTAAAGGGCATAAAAATATAGAATCAAGATCGATCATTCTATATCACATACATCTATTTCATATTTGATCTAATCCTTACCTTCTCCCAATTCTTTCACAGGCACAATCGAGAGACAGGCTATTCTTGACTCGGGGTTACCGAAAAGAACGCATTTTCTTTTTGCACTTTCTCATATATAAAAAAAGTAAAAGTAAATTATCCATCCAATCTAATATTGATTGAACGCCTGAGCACTCAGAGACTCTCATGAGTCTATATACAAAGTATCTTTCGTCCTTTCCACAACTACAACTATTAATTAGATTCCTCGCCGGCTATCCAATCTAATTCAAGACCCAGTCAGTAGACACTACATTAGTAGTGGAAGGGCGATCATATCAAGATTTACCGACTCCCCTTCACTACTATAATCTTTCCTTGAATTCTAGACGCAAGGATTTCCAGCACTTTAGAGCACGGAACCCCCTTTAGAATCAAACAAGTATCAAGACAAGAGCCCCTTTCCCCCGCTTGCTTATGCTGGGGAAAAATTCGGCGAGTTCTATCAGAAAAACAGAACAAAACAGAATAAGGGATTTCGAGTCTTTTGTTGATCAGGCGACACCCGGATTTGAACTGGGGAAAAAGGATTTGCAGTCCCCCGCCTTACCGCTCGGCCATGCCGCCAAAACAATACAAAATAGATGAAAATATTCCCCCATTTTTTTTATTGTACTCGCATCTTGACTCCCGTTTTACTTAATCTCTTGCCTAAAAGAAATCCTTCCTTTTTTTGTATCCGCCCCCTCGATTGATTGTTCTAGTATCTCAAAACATACAATATTCAAAAAAACCTTCCCTCTCTTTTCTATTGAATGAAAATAAATGTGGATTTTCAGTCATAAAAGGAAAACTTCAGGACAAATTGGAACCATTAACTATTGACTGTAAATTTATGAACGATTCTTAGATTTGAATCTCAAATTGTGTTTTCCTAATGATATAAGAAAACCAAAATTGATACATACCTAATCGGTATTGATTCTTTTCAATAAAAAAATCCTTCTCAATTGCAATTATAACAGCAATTACAAGTATATGTAAACCCCAGAACATAAATTATTACACAGAGATCTAATTGGGTTTCTTATCTTTATATGATGCCTATAAGAAAGAGAATTAGCAGGAAATTATCGTGCTTCAATTTTTCATTGA